TGCGTAATCTCAGCATTCAATGTGTATTCCTGAATAATCTCATTTTTCAATTATTCAACCATTTCATTTTACCAAGTTCAACGTTAGCCAGATTAGTCAACATTTATATGTTTCGATGCAACAACAAGATGTTATTTGTAACAAGTAGTTTTGTTGGTTGGTTAATTGGTCACATTTTATTCATGAAATGGGTTGGATTGGTATTATTCTGGATACGGCAAAATCATTTGATTCGATCTAATAAGTACCTTGTGTCAGAATTGAGAAATTCTATGGCTAGAATCTTTAGTATTCTCTTATTTATCACCTGTGTCTACTATTTAGGCAGAATGCCATCGCCTATTGGTACTAAGAAACTGAAAGAAACCTCAGAAACGGAAGAAAGCGATGTAGAAACAACTTACGAAACGAAGAAGACGAAACAGGAACAAGAGGGATCCACTAAAGAAGACAAAGATAGCCCGGTTTACGAAGATTCTTATCTTGATATCCATCAAGATAATTGGGAATTGGGAAAACTTAAAGAAGAGAAAACTTATTTTTGGTTTGAAAAACCTATTGTAACTTTTCTTTTCGATTATAAACGATGGAACCGCCCATTGAGATATTTTAAAAATGATAGGTTTGAAAATGCTATACGAAATGAAATGGCACAATATTTTTTTTATATATGCCCAAATAAAGGAAAAAATCTAATCTCTTTTACATTTATACAAATATTTATTTATATAAATATAAAAAGTAATAAAAAAATGAATACAAAAGAAAAATACAAGAATAGATAAGACGAAATTCGCCCACTTCCCATATATTTAATCCCTTCACCTATAAAGAAACTAATAACACCAATCCCATTTATCATTCCATCAATTATATGTCTATCAAAAAACTGAACTAGTTTAGCTAATTCTCTTACATTTCCAGTAAAAATCTTAGTATAAAAAATATCTATATAACCACGATTATATGACCAGTTATATATCACATTTTTTATTAGGTCGAATAAAATTATCGTGCGGCTCTTCTTCACAAATGAATTGACTAAACTCAAATTCTGTAGAGATGAATAAACAGATCCATATAAAATGGATGCTATAAATAATCCAAAAAGGACTATACTTACTGAAAAAACTGCATTTTTAAAAAAATCATAAAAATCCGAAGGCTCATTTTGATGTAAAAATTTTGTAGATGAGGTTAACCACTTTGACAATAGATCAGGATCTAGTCCACCAAAATCAATTCCGATTGATCCAATTAATAAAGTAAATAATACCAATATAAGCATGGGAAATAACATAGTATTGTCCGACTCGTGAGGATAGGTGTAAGTATATTTATTTCTAAAGTAAGTACTAAAGTATCGTACTCTATTTTGAAAAACATTTTCAATTTGATATTTTTTTTTTGAAAAAAAAGAAACCTTAGTATTCATTGTTGAAAACAGTAATTTTTTTTTTTTTGCTTTGGGTACTTCTTTTCCCCATAAAGATATTGAATAGAAAGAACTGTTTTTAGCGCTACTGTAATTTTGAAAATGAATACGCAAATGTCCATCAAAGGTAAGTAAATACATTCGAAACATATAAAATGCAGTGAATCCTGCTGTAAATGAAGCGATTATTGCGAAAATTGGTGAATACAACCAACTATCATTAAGAATTTCGTCTTTCGACCAAAAACAAGCAAGAGGTGGAATACCACAAAGAGAAAGTGTACCTAATAAAAAAGTAATTCTTGTAATTGGAATATATTTTGTTAAACCTCCCATAAGAACCATATTTTGACTTTTATCTGGCGAAAATCCAACAATGGATTCCATTGAATGAATAATGGATCCAGATCCTAAAAACAATAAAGCTTTCGAATAGGCATGAGTGATCAAATGGAATAAAGCAGCCCTATAAGAACCTATACCCAGAGCTAATATAATATAACCCAATTGAGACATGGTAGAATAAGCTAAACTTCTTTTAATATCTCTTTGAGCAAGAGCCAAAGTAGCTCCTAAGAATACTGTTACTACACCTATTAAGGAAATAAGATTCATTATGTAAGGTATGACTATGAAAAGAGGAAGAAGACGAGCTACAAGAAAAATTCCTGCTGCTACCATAGTAGCAGCATGTATAAGAGCCGAAATGGGAGTGGGTCCTTCCATAGCATCAGGTAACCATATGTGAAGGGGAAATTGTGCAGATTTGGCAACTGCGCCGAGGAATAAAAAAGAAGAACAAAGAGTAATAAATAAAGAATTTACTCCATTATTATTAATTAATTTAGTAACTATTTCGAACAAATCTCGAAATTCTAAACTACCCGTTATCCAATAAAATCCTAAAATTCCTAATAATAAACCAAAATCCCCTATACGATTGGTTACAAAAGCTTTTTGGCAAGCACTTGCTGCAATTGGTCGTGTGAACCAAAAACCTATTAATAAATAGGAACACATTCCTACAAGTTCCCAAAAAATATAAATTTGTATTAAATTAGAACTAGTAACTAATCCCAACATAGAAGTATTGAAAAAACTCATATAAGCAAAAAATCTCAAATATCCTCGATCATGAGACATATAATTATCACTATAAATAAGAACCATAATTCCAACAGTAGTAATTAATATTGGCATAATAGAAGTAAGCGGATCAATCAAGTGTCCGAACTCTAAAGAAAAATCATTATTGACAGTCCAAGACCATAGATATTGATAGATAAAATTTCCTTTTATTTGCTGAATAGAAAGATTAACAGAAAATACCATAGCTATAGTTAGCATCAAAACACTCGGAAAAGCCCACATACGTCGAATATTTTTTGTTGCTGCAGGAATAAGTAGAAGTCCAAATCCTATTAACATAGTAATAGGAAATGGAAGAAAAGGTATTATCCATGCATATTTATATGTATGTTCCATAAAAAACACAAATTTTAGTTTTTTTCTTATAATTGTTTCCGATTCACCAATTTTTATTGCTTTTGAGGAAAACAAAAAAAAAAAATGAAAAAAAAAAAAAGATATGAAACCTTAAATATTCTTATTTTACATCTTTCTTACCTTTTTCGGATATTTCAAAAATTTGAAAAAGGTATAAATTGTTGCTTAAATGCTTTGTCCAAATAGCTCGATATAGAGTCATTTTTTAGTTATTAATTTTTTAACTAAACATTTTTGAATTTTTGAAGTAGAAAAAATTTTGCCACTAAACTAGAATTGTATTCTAGTAATATATAACCATATCATATACTATAGTAAGCAAAGAAAAAGTAAGAAAAGTAAGCAAAAATAACTATACCAATATCAGTAGAATATGGATATAGATATATAGTTTGCATCAATAAATCAACTACTTCTTCTAGTAATTTTTTTTTATTACCTAATTTCAATTTTTTATGAAATTGATTGATTGGATTGAAATCCAATAAGATAAGAAAATATCAGAAATCTTATAAAAATCCTTACTTCTTATATTCTAGAACTTAATAAAAAAAAAACGTAAAATGAAAGTTCCTTTTCTTGGCTAACGGAATGTCTTGTTTAACATATTAACTACTAGAAAATTCCTTTTAAAATTTTTCTTTCTTCTCTTCTATTTTTTCCTAGTTTATTATATATGTAACACACATGTATATATAAACAATATATTTGTATTGTTAAAAAAAAAAGATTATCGACGAAATTAAATATAATATAAAAAATGACTAAAACTAAAAAAAAAAAACGATCTATATTGATCAATACATGTCTTTCACATACAACAATAAAAAGGAAGAACTCTTTTTTTTATGGCAGTTCCAAAAAAACGTACTTCTATATCAAAAAAACGTATTCGTAGAAATATTTGGAAGAAAAAGGGAAATTTAGTTGCAATAAAAGCCTTTTCTTTAGCAAAGTCAATTTCTACGGGAAATTCCAAAAGTTTTTTTGTTCGGCAAACAAATAAGAAAATCTTGGAATAATTTGAATTCCATGATTTAAAGAACTTTTCTATATATAGAATATGCAAATTTTTCATTAACTTATGTATTTATTTACCTCCTCAAGATTAGTTAGAACTAGCAGCTATTTTATGTCGCATATTAACTTATCTGTCTGCTAGTTTGGTTCTAAGTATTATTTTATTTCTTTTCCCGGTAGAAATTTTTTTTCCATTAGGAAAAGAAATAAAATGTAATTATAATGAATATGAAAACTGTTTTATTATATGTCTATCTCAAGATCAAATGAAATTTGTTTTGTTTACTAATTTGGATTCTATAATTTTAATTATGTACATAACAAACAACAAATATTAATATTATTATTATATATATATATTTTCTATAGAAAACTAAAAACAAGATTTTTCGAAAACGAGTCTTTTAATTTCTAATTAAATTTATTAAATTTAGTAATTAAATTTTCATATGTATAAAATCATCCTATTTATTTAATTTATATTTTTTTTTGATAAAAAAGATCTTTCTAAGTTTTCTAAGTGTTATTAAAAATAAAAAGAATACTTTAGTTTAAACAAAAGAGTTTAAAAGAACATCCATTTCCTAAAGAATAACTATATCGGATTCTAGAATCTAGATCTAGACGATTCAACATGAATTTACTATTATTAGTTCAAGTAAGCCGCTATGGTGAAATTGGTAGACACGCTGCTCTTAGGAAGCAGTGCTAGAGCATCTCGGTTCGAGTCCGAGTGGCGGCATACTCTAAAAGAGATAGAATGGATCTTATAATGTATTTAATTCCCAATTTCAATTCTGTAATGAGACCCTTTTTATGTATGATATTTGCGACTTTAGAACATATATTAACTCATCTCTCTTTTTCGATCGTTTCAATTGTGATTGCGATTCATTTGATGATTCTATCAGTTCACGAAATCATCGGATTACGCCATTCGTCAGAAAAAGGAATGTTAGCTGCTTTTTTTTCTCTAACAGGATTATTAGTTATTCGTTGGATTTCTTCGAGACATTTTCCATTAAGTAATTTATACGAGTCGTTGATCTTCCTTTCGTGGAGTTTTTCCATTATTCATATGGTTTCCAAACTATGGAATCATAAAAATGATTTAAGCACAATAACCGCGCCAAGTGCTATTTTTACTCAAGGTTTCGCTACATCTGGTCTTTCAAGTAAAATGCATCAATCAGCAATATTAGTACCTGCTCTACAATCTCAGTGGTTAATGATGCATGTAAGTATGATGTTATTGAGCTATGCGGCTCTTTTATGTGGTTCGTTATTATCAGTTGCTTTTTTAGTCATTACATTTCGAAAAAACATCGATATTTTTTTTATTTTTAGAAGCAAAAATTTATTAATATTAATTAAGTCATTTTTCTTTAGGAAGATCGAATACTTGAACGAAAAAAGAAGTGTTGTTAAAAGCACTTCTTTTCTTTCATTTCCAAATTATTATAAATATCAATTAATTCAGCGTTTAGATTATTGGAGTTATCGTGTTATTAGTTTAGGGTTTACCTTTTTAACCATAGGTATTCTTTCTGGAGCAGTATGGGCTAACGAAGCATGGGGGTCTTATTGGAATTGGGACCCCAAGGAAACTTGGGCATTTATTACTTGGACCGTATTTGCGATTTATTCACATACTAGAACAAATCAAAGTTTGCACGGTACGAATTCGGCACTTGTAGCTTCTATAGGATTTCTTATAATTTGGATATGCTATTTTGGGATTAATCTATTAGGAATAGGTCTACATAGTTATGGTTCATTCACATAAAATCTAATTAAATTGTAGAAATTCCATGCGGAATAAGTAAGACATATATAACGAAAATTTGTGTGAGTTTTTAAGAACTGTTTGAATCTTAATTCAAACAGTTCTTAAAAACTTGGGATACATCTTTCTAATTCACTTTATTATTTTTTTTTCGTTGTACAGCGAATAGTTTCAAAAATATTAGAATTGAAAATTATAAGACTTTCTATCTCATTAAGAAAAAAAGCTATCTATGAAAATAATTAGATAGGATAGCTTGTATCTTGTCAACTGATAAAGAAAGAACGAAATCGGGATAAATACCAATTCCTATTACGGGTAAAAGGATACAGATTGAAACAAATAGTTCTCGTGGTCCAGAATCCACGAAATTTGAGTTTAGAACATTGAAAAAATTGTATCCATAGAACATTTGCCGTAACATGGATAACAAATAAATAGGAGTTAATATCATTCCAATTGCCATTACAAGGGTAATTAATATTTTTGGCATTAAAAGATATTTTGGACTGGTAATTAGGCCAAAAAATACTACTAATTCCGCAACAAAACCACTCATTCCCGGCAATGCAAGAGAAGCCATCGAGAAACTACTAAACATGGTAAATATTTTTGGCATTGGAATGGATATTCCCCCCATTTCATCGAGATAAACAAGACGTATTCTATCACAACTCATTCCTACCAAGAAAAAAAGTGCAGCACCAATAAATCCATGAGATAGTATTTGTAAAACGGCTCCGTTGAGTCCCATGTTGGTTAGAGAACCAATTCCTATAATTGTGAAACCCATGTGCGATACAGAAGAATAGGCTATTCTTTTTTTTTGATTGCGTTGACCAAGCGAGGTTGAAGCTGCATAAATTATTTGGATTGCCCCCACTATCACTAACCAGGGAGAAAATATAGAGTGAGCATGTGGTAATAATTCCATATTGATACGAATCAATCCATATGCTCCCATTTTTAATAAGATTCCCGCTAGAAGCATACATGTACTGTAATGTGCTTCTCCATGGGTATCTGGTAACCATGTATGTAGGGGTATAATCGGTGATTTGACAGCATAAGCAATAAGGAAGCCCAAATAGAATATTATTTCTAATGTCACAGGATATGACTGATTAGCTAATCTGTCAAAATCCAATGTCGGTTCATTGGAACCATATAAACCCATACTTAGAACTCCTATTAAGAGAAAAATAGAACCCCCCGCAGTGTACAAAATAAACTTTGTAGCCGAGTACAAACGTTTCTTTCCTCCCCACATAGATAAAAGTAAGTAAACAGGAATTAATTCTAACTCCCACATGATAAAAAAAAGTAAAAGATCTCTAGAGGAAAATAATCCTATTTGACCACTGTACATTGCTAACATCAGGAAATAGAATAATCGTGAATTTCGAGTAACAGGCCAAGCCGCTAAAGTAGCTAAAGTAGTGATAAATCCTGTTAGTAAAATAGGTCCTATGGAAAGTCCGTCGATTCCCAGTCTCCAGTGAAAATTGAAAACATTTATCCATTTAGCATCCTCTTCTAATTGAATTAATGGATCGTCCAATTGGAAATGATAACAGAAGACATAGGTTGTTATAAGGAGTTCCAATAAACAAATACATATGGTATACCATCTAAATACCTTATTCCCTTTATGAGGGAGAAAGAAAATTGAGGAACCCGCGAATATTGGCAAAACTACAAGTATTGTTAACCAAGGGAAATAACTCATGATAAAGACAAGATGCGTTTTGACCAAAAAGCCCGTGCTCAAGAAAATATATTCTTTTGAGCACGGGCTTTTGTCGGTAAAAAGGAATCAAATGATTCAAGTGGAATTTATTATAACGTATCAATAAGATAGACCCATGCTGCGAGTTGTTTCATGCCATAAATAAACACGGACACTCAAAAAATCCGTTGGACAGGCAGATTCACATCTTTTACAACCTACACAGTCTTCCGTTCTTGGCGCGGAAGCAATTTGCTTAGCTTTACATCCGTCCCAAGGTATCATTTCCAATACATCTGTGGGGCAGGCTCGTACACATTGAGTGCACCCTATACATGTATCATAAATTTTTACTGAATGTGACATTGGGTCTATAAATTCCAGTTTTGAACATAAAAAATTTTCGATCTGGTAAAGTAAAAAAAAATAATAAATTTATAATTATATAATTTATTATATATTTATATTTTCTTTATATATAGAAACCAGATGAATCAATGATTTATCAAAAAAAATCTTAAGAATCAAAATTTTTATAAATCTGTTCATCAGAAGGGACCAAGAGACTTTGATTTATCTTTCAACAACCATGATCATATGGATCGTCAATATTTCAATATAAATATATATTGAAATATTACTATACATATTAGTATTATTTGTAAATAAATATATAAAAGACACTGAAATGATATTTTATAGAAAGTTTTTTCTACAATTTCTATATATATATATTCTATTTCTATGTATTTATATTATAGTTATGGCTAATTTTTCAACAAACTTGATTGATTAATACGAGTTGATTTTCTGTTACGATAGATCGACGAAACAATAGCTAGCCCAATAGCAGCTTCCGCCGCTGCAATCGCTATAATAAAGATTGAGAAAATCTCGCCTTTTAATTGGCGACTATCAAATATATCAGAAAATAGTACGAGATTAATATTAACCGAATTTAGTATAAGTTCAAGACACATAAGTGCTCTAACCATGTTTCGACTTGTGATCAATCCATAGATACCGATTGCAAATAAATAGACACTCAAAAAAAGTACATGTTCGAACATCATTGACTAACTCCTGATCAACCTCGATTCGTTTCAATATGAACAAAAATTCAACCAAGTTGATTGACTAGAATCGAGCGATTACATAAAAAAGGGAATATTGACAGTAGATTAAACTAAAAACGTTTTTAATTCTAACTAAATTATTTATTATTGACGAGCCATAGTAATTGCGCCTATCAAAGAAACTAAAAGAATTATAGAAATTAGTTCAAACGGAAGATAAAAATCTGTTGATAAATGAATTCCAATTTGTTGAATGTTGTTTATAAAGTCTTGCTCTATAATCTGATTTGATCTTGTAGTCCAAATAATTCCGTACCATGATGTATCTGCAATAGTAGCAATTAGTGAAAAAAGAATACTTATACAAACCAGTGAAGTGACTCCATCTCCAATAGTCCAAGGATAGGAATCCTTAGAATATTCCGAACCATTCACGAACATAATAGCAAATATGATTAAGACATTTATGGCTCCCACATAAATAAGAAGCTGGGCCGCAGCTACAAAAAAGGAGTTTGATGAAATATAGAATAAGGATATACAAACAAGAACCCATCCCAACGAAAAGGCGGAATAAATTGGATTAGTAAACAATACTACTCCTAGACCTCCTAATATAAGAAATAATCCCAGAAATACTACAAGTATATCATGTATTGGTCCAGGTAAATCCATTATGTATAAGAGAAAAATCAGTCAAAATGTTTCATGACCTTACTAAATAGTTCAGGAAAGAGAGGGGTGTTCCCCTTATTTTTTTTTCTTATATATGATGAGTTTTTAATGCAATTAAATCTTAATATGGATGGATTACTGTGGATATAGATAAAGTTATTAAAATTATCGGCTAATCTTTTCTTTTTTCTTTTAGAGATTCTAATTTTTTAATATTTTAAAATAATTAAGAAAACACATATTCATAGTTTAAATCAAAGAGTGATTCTCAATAATCAATCAATCAATAGTTAATAAGATAAGTTTATTAGGTTCTCATAAAAAAAAAAGAAGACTTGTTTCTGTTTATCTTTATATAAAAAAATATTAGTAATCAGTAATCGTTCTTGAATCAAGGGGTTTATCTTTATCCATTTTGATTTGACTGGAATTCATAATTGTTTGAATTGTGTAATCTCCAATTACTGACATTGGTAACCGACCTAATGCAATTTGATTATAATTTAATTCGTGACGATCATAAGTTGAAAGTTCATATTCTTCAGTCATCGATAAACAGTTTGTTGGACAATACTCGACACAATTACCACAAAATATACAGACTCCAAAATCAATACTATAATTAAACAATTGTTTCTTTTTAATCTCTCTTTTAAACCTCCAATCAACAACGGGTAGATCTATGGGACATACACGAACACATACCTCGCAAGCAATACATTTATCGAATTCAAAATGAATTCGACCGCGGAAACGTTCTGATGTGATCGATTTTTCATAAGGATATTGAATAGTTACAGGTAAACGATTTGTATGGGATAGGGTAATTATGAAACTTTGACCAATGTACCTTGCCGCCCGTATTGTTTGTTGACCAAAATTTATAAACCCGGTCACCATAGGGAACATATTGTAGATCTCCGTGAATAATTTGATGTTTCTTTCTCTTGTTTAAGATCAGTTATGAATGGAGAATATCGTTATCTTCTTCTATTCTTTATAGGTAAATATTCTATTCTTTATAGGTAAATAAGTTGGGAAGAAGTTGTCAATAATAGATTACCCAGAGAAATAGGTAAAAGAAATTTCCATCCAAAATTTAAAAGTTGGTCCGTTCTCAGTCTAGGTAAAGTCCATCTTGCTGCGATAGGAATGAACAAAAACAAATAAGCTTTAGCTAATGTAATAAATATACCAATTGTTATTCCAAAAACTTCTGTCATTTTATTTATTCCTAAAAATTCAGGAATAGATATATACGGAATAGAGAAATTCCACCCGCCTAAGTAAAGAACTGTTATAAATAATGAAGAAACTAATAAATTTAGGTAAGAAGCAAGATAAAATAGAGCATATTTAATACCCGAATATTCTGTTTGATAACCTGCTACTAATTCCTCCTCTGCTTCTGGTAAATCAAAAGGTAATCTCTCACATTCTGCTAGAGAAGAAATTAGAAAAACAACAAACCCTATAGGCTGACGCCACAGATTCCACCCCCAAAAACCATATTTTGACTGTGACTCAACTATATCAACTGTACTTGAACTGTTAGATAATCATAGTCGATAATAACATTACTGTTCATATCGCTATTTCAAAACCGTACATGAGACCTCAACTTCATACGGCTCCTCTATGGTCACAAATAAATGTAAGTACTTGTTTGGTATTATTGTAATTTTTAGATTCTAATTCTAATACTGGGAAGTCCAAAATTAGACCAACGAAATTCCGTCTGCTAGAATAAAAAAGCGCTTCCGAATTGATCTTTTCCATTAAAATTAAAATTTCTCTTTATTCGGTAATAACTTAATCCTTAAATAAAATACTCGTTATATCAATAAATTAGGTTTTATCAATAACTCTAAAGAAAGAATTAGTTAGAAAGAATTGATCATAAATTCCAAATTTATGATTAAGAATTTCATGTATGTATATAGTAGATATGAATATTGAATGGGGAAGAGAAATAAGAAATAAATATCCTGTATCGTATTTTTTTGTTTCATTTTTCCCATTCAATATTTTACATTCTATTTCTTTTGCTCCTGTCCTATTCTTCTTTCTCAGAGGAGAGGAGGTACTCTGAAAAAAAAATATAAGGATTAATTCGTTTTTTATAGTCATTTCTTTAATCAGTGAATGGGAGCATACTCGAGATCGGAATCGTGGAGAAGTACTACTTGGTCATTTCTACCAACTTAAAGTCCTCATTATGATTCGTTTTATCCAAAGCTTTATGCAAAAAAATCCTTTTTTTATCTTAAATTATCTCCATTACTAATCTTTTGTGTACCTTGGTGTTCCTAACTGTTCACTGATTTTTTATTGATCTCCAGTATGGTAATAAATACAAGACAGTAGTAGAAACCCCATACGGTTGATCTTTTGTACCCGCTTCAAGATATGATAATTGGTCAAAGAATCTTAACCTTGGGGTAAACAGTTTATACTGCTTATGTTTCTATTCTCATACATAGGGAATGAAATTTAATCCTCTTACTGCAAATTTATAAGCAGTTTGCTTTTACTCATCTAACTATCTAGCTTAATTCATCAACCCTAATGATAAATAAAAAAAGAAAATATCCATTGAATATAATTTATTCAATTTCTTTATTCTATTTCTAGTTCTAGAAAAGAGGGAAAATAATAATGTTCCGCCGAATCACACGTAGAGATATTGATAACACACATAGAGTTAATGGTATTTCATAACTGATAGATTGAGCAGCCGCCCGTAGACCACCTGAAAAAGAATATTTATTATTCGATCCATATCCTGACATAAGAAGTCCAATAGGAGCAATACTTGAAATGGAGATCCATAAAAAAACGCCTATACTAAGATCGGATAAAACAAGGTGATATCCAAAAGGAATTACTAAATAACTTAGTAGAACAGATATGACCGCTATAGACGGCCCCGCGCTGAACAAACGAATATCTCCTCTAGATGGGAGGAGATCCTCTTTAAAAACTAATTTGGTTCCATCTGCTATAGCTTGAAGAATTCCCAATGGACCGGCATATTCAGGCCCAATGCGTTGTTGTATTGCTGCAGATATTTCTCTTTCTAACCACACAATTACTAGTACCCCTATTGTTATTCCCAATATAAGGGTGAAAATAAGAACAAAGATCCATATGAGTCCATAGACTTCTTTTAAAGATTCCACTCTAGAAAAAGAATTTATAACTTGTATTTCCGTTTCTGTCATATCAATTATCATTTCAACGATCAACTTCTCCCATAATGATATCTATACTACCTAATATCGTCATGATATCTGCCAATTTCATTCTTTTAACTAGTTGAGGGAGAATTTGCAAATTGATAAAACCGGGTGGACGAATTTTCCATCTCCAAGGGAAAACACTACTATCTCCTATCAAATAAATTCCTAATTCTCCTTTTGGGGCTTCTACTCTCACATAAAGTTCTTGCTTCGACAATTCAAAATTGGGTGAAAGTTTTTTAGTAATAAATCTATATTCAAAATTATTCCATTCGGAATTTTTTGCTTTATCAAAACGTCGGACTTCTAAATTCTCATAAGGTCCTCCAGGAATTCCTTCTAGAGCCTGTTGAATAATTTTTATAGATTCCTTCATTTCACCGATTCGTACTAAATAACGAGCTAGTGAATCTCCTTCTTTTTGCCATTGGACTTCCCAATCAAATTTATTGTAACACTCATAACTATCAACTTTACGAAGATCCCATTGGATTCCGGAAGCCCGTAACATTGGTCCTGATAAACCCCAATTTATTGCCTCTTCTCCACCAATAATGCCCACTCCTTCAACGCGTTCCAAAAAAATAGGATTACGCGTAATAAGTTTTTGATATTCAACAATTCCTGTTAAAGAATAATCGCAAAAATCCAAACATTTCTCTATCCAGCCATAAGGTAAATCGGTAGCAACTCCCCCAATACGGAAATAATTATGCATCATTCGCATACCTGTAGCGGCTTCGAATAGATCATATAACAATTCCCTTTCTCTGAAAATATAGAAAAAGGGAGTCTGTGCACCGATATCCGCCATAAAGGGTCCAAGCCATAATAAATGAGAAGCTATACGACTCAGTTCTAGCATAATTATTCTAATGTAACTAGCTCTTTTAGGTACTTGAACGCTTTCTAATCGTTCCGGTGCATTTACTGTTATTGCTTCTGTGAACATAGTGGCTAAATAATCCCACCGTGTTACATAAGGCAAATATTGTATAATTGTTCGATTTTCCGCTATTTTTTCCATCCCTCTATGTAAATAACCCAATATGGGTTCACAATCAATAACATCTTCACCATCGAGAGTAACAATTAGTCGAAGAACACCATGCATTGATGGGTGGTGAGGACCCATATTCACTATCATGAGATCCTTTCTTGTAGCTGGTACAGTCATAACTTTTCTTCCTTAATTCAATTCAGTATTCCATGAATTTAGCAAAATGAAGTTGATCAAAATGCAAAATTTAATAACTAAAGAAAAAATTCAAACCAATCTTAAACTTAAAATTAACGAGTTTTTGACTCCCGAAGACCCAACTGGTTAATCAATTTCTTATAACGTACTCGATTTTTCTTTGACAAATAATCCAACAGCCGTTGACGTTTTCCCAGAATTTTTCGTAGACCTCTTTGTGATAAAAAATCTTTTTTATGTAATTTTAAATGTGAAGAAAGTCTTTGTATCTTATCAGTGAAACTAAATACTTGAAATTCAACAGATCCACAGTTTTTTTCTTTTTCTTGTCGAATAGCCGAGATGAATGAATTTTTTACCATAAAAACAAAATTTTCTTTTTTTTTTTTTTCTTTTACACGAATTTTACCGATCAGGAAAAATAAAAATATTTATTATACGTGTTATTTGCAGTTATTTGAATTTAGTACAAAAAAGTTTCTCATTTCTTCATATAGAATTTTTTCTATCCAAATCAAATTGAAAATTTGATTTGGATAAAAAGGAACTATCCATTTTTTTTTCAAGATTTTCCTATTCAGGAAAGAAAATGTTTTTTCGATTAAAGAAAAATAGATATAAGATATAGAGGAAATATACTATGTTATATTTATATTTATTATATACTATTTATTATATACTATTAATATAATATACTATTAATATAATTAAAGAATTTAAAGAATTATGAATCGTGGATACATATGTATTCTTGATATACTGAAATTACTGCCATTATTGGTATCAAACCAATAACGATTCATACAAGCTAAATCTTCTAATCGATAATTGGGCCAAAGAAAAAATTTGAATTTAATAAATTTCTTTGTATATGTATTAAGATGTTTTTCCTTGTTCAAAAATTGTTCACAGTTGTTTATGTTGTTTTGATTACAGAATATTGTATTTCTTCCCATAATATTCCAATTCTGAGAATTAAAACAAATGAAAATTCTCAATTCTCTACGACGTCTGGGGGATAGAATATTTTCAGGAACAAGGAAATAATAATAATTTTTGTTTTTAGTCATAAGTATATTTCTGTGTTGTGCAACAGATTCATGAAATTTTTTTTTGTCAACATATTCTTTTTTTATTATGTATTTTCCATCAGTTTGGCGTTTAGTCTTATCAACCAATGAAATACCTATGGTTTGATATATAATATCTTTTCCACCCCTTTTCATAGATAGACGAATTGGTTCGACAATAAATATGCCTCTTTTTACCAATTCTGTAAGAGTTAGATCTTTCTGAATCAACATTACATCTAGACGCATCTCTCCTCGTTGAATTGAAGATATAGCTATTTCCTTTGGATCTATCAGTCTAAGTAGAAGACAATATACCTTTATATTATTGATCATTCTTTGATTCAAGGGATCATCCCATCTTAATTGATAAAGAAAATATTTTTGCAAGAAGAAATTGAGTTCTGCTTCTTTCTTGCTCTTAGATTGTTTTTTTTTTATACCTTTTTTAATGTCTGTTCCTGTATAATCTGTCTCAACATCTCTTTCATTTTGTTTTCGTACATCTAATACAAGATTTCCTTGATCTTGTTGTTCATTTTTTTTTTTTACATTGATCTTTTTACTTTTACTAATATTTTCATAGAAATGAAAATTTAAAATAAGTAATTTGGTAGGTATGATCCATGCTTTTATTTTATACGCGTTAAAAAGTAGTAAAAATTCTGGGAAAAACCAAGGTTCTAGATTTGATATGCTACGATAGAATTTTTCTTGATTCATTCCCATCCAATCAAAAAAGGAATTTTTTTTGAATTTTTGATAATTTAGATTTTTAGTATTTTTATGAATCTTGGTGTTGATAGGCGTATTGGCCCGGGTCTCAATATCAATATTATTTCTAATACAGAAATGGGGAATTTTATAATTTAAAAATAGTCTATCCATATTTTTGTCCGTATCAACGAGAAATCTTTTTTCTAGATAATTATTAATAACTATCTTTATCAATCCATAAAACGGTTCGGTTTTTAGTGTATTGAAATTAGATGAAATTTTTTTGTTTTCCACTTCTTGTAATTGTAACGTTGATTCATAAATATATGAGTTTTTATTATACTCAAAATTTATATATTTATATGATAAAATATCATATCCGAAATGTTTTTTCAATTTGTCTTTTTTACTCATCAATGAATTTACTGCATAGTAATTTTCTTTCATGTAATTAATTAATGGGTCTTTTTCTTTTTTATATAAATCCGATTTCGTTGAGTCTTTTTTTTGAATTATACGACATTGGTTGGCCCTATTTTGCCATTTTTTTGGTACTAAATAAGACCACTTAGTCTGAGATAAATTATATTGATAATGACCCCTTAACCACATTTTCCATTTATTCATTCTATACTTATGTATTTTCTTATGCTTTGGTTTGGAACCAAATATTCCTTGTGTTGTACAATAATTCTTTATTATATCTGTAAGAAAAGGATAGGTGTTATGATATTGAAGTACAGATTTCAAAGCATATTTGTTAAGTAATTGATTTTTCGAGAATTTGTAAAATATATATGCTTGAGACAAAGAAGATAAGTCCCAATAAATATTAGAATTGTTGTTGCTAATACTAAAATGAGTATTATTAAAAATATTATAAAACGACTTTTTTATAGTCGAAATAAAGTTCATTATTTTTTGATTTTTCTTTTCAATTCCTTCTTGATTTGTTTTATCATTATAAATGTATTTAGTTAAAATTTTGTTTATTGATTTAAAACTTGGAATCTTAATGATACATAGTAATAGATTCATGTATATTTTTTCAATGAAAGATTTTAGAAAATAATCCGATTTACGTATTAATCGGATATTTTTTCTTTTAAATATCTGTAATTCCGATCTTTTATCATCATAAGTTAGAACCTTTTTTTTCTTGTCTTTTGTGATTCCTTTTATTTGACTCCTAATTGTGATTGTCTTATTAGCAAGATCTTTCATTTTTGTTTCGATGAGTGAATAATTTGCATTTCCGCAATTCGGGAATTGAATTTCAATCGTCGATTCGTGAAGAATCTTATTATTTATATTAGAATCTCTTCCATTTTTATTTTTAGTCGGTTCATATATTTTAGCCCTACTCGATTTTAATATGGGTTTTACTTTTTCAAGTTCTTTCATTATTAGGTCCATAAATAGAATTATTTTGATGACCCATCTTGTTTTTTTTTTTGAAACTTTTAGAACCCCATTTCCTCTTTCTTTGAAAACTCTTATAATCTGTAAAATTATATTTTTCGCTTTTATCGTTTTTTTTTCGAGTTCTTTAAAAATGGGTTCAAAGAAAGAAGGTCGTTTTCGGGGAGACCCAAAAGGTAGCTCTGCTTCTCTTCCCCAAACTGTTAAAAAACAAAAGTTATATTTTTTCTCTTTTTTTTGCCTTTTCTGATCTCCATGATTAAATCGTACCTTAGATCTTTGCCAAGGTTTCAGACAAAAAGGAAATAGAATCTTTATTTGAATACCATCTCTTAACCAATTTTTGGGAAATTCCGTTTCTGATAATTGAACACCATTATAAGTACATTTAACATGAATTTCTCCATTCCATTCCTTCCAATCTTCGTACCATTCGGGGAATTGAAACAATAACATACGACTAATATTTTTAGCTATTATTAATATGGGAAATAGAACATATTTTCTAAAAAAAGATTGGGTTACTAATATAAAACCTCTTATTGCTTGAGTAAATAGAAAGCTATTCCAAGCCTCTGATATTGCTATTCGTTCATTTTCCTCTTCTTTCTCTTTGTTTGTTTT